TAAAATCTCGATGTTATCCATATCCACACATAATCCACACATATATGAATGATTCGATGTAAGAAAAAGGATTCCCTTTTTCGAAGTTGCAACAACTACCCATTGCAAGGAATTCAGTTCTTACAGATAAATGCTCAATACCCAAGTAGGCTTACAAAATGGATCATGATCAAATGCTTTATGGGTCGTCTTATATCTTGCAATTGGCCTTTATCCCCTAAAATATCGAGACTTTTTACATACAAAGCAAAGGATTTACTTGTTACTAATATAGTCTAGCCTCTGTTCTTCTTTAGATCCCTTGTTTCACTCCGATAGTATCATAAATCGAGTCAATGCAGAGGAAATGAATACATTTCTATACTATTTAGTAAGTGAAATATATAAAACATAATCCGGATTATGCCAATCACTTATTCTACTGGATCGGATCTTACGGAGCCTGTTCATATCATACACGACATGATCGGGTCTGATCATAGAAAAGATTCTCTTCAAACGAACCGGCCTATCTTCTGTATGGGGCTTACGCGGTGGTTGGAACAAAGACACATTTTTTTGTTGTGAATTAAAATGTGGCAGATAGATAAGGGCATATATCTGCAAGGCCCGATCAATAGTTCAAGTCACACACTCCCATAATCCATTTTATCTTCGGAAAATTCGCTTCAACTATGAGTGTCAAAAAAATAATACATTTTTGTAGAGTTGAAGAGAAATATCCCAATACATGTCTTATTCTTTTCAATAATCCATATTTGTAGCAATGAAATACTATTGTTCCTACCCCAAGTGATAAATGATTGATTACAGATGGTATATATTCTTTATAAAGGACCAGAAATACCTTGCTTACGTATCATTGGGAAGTGCATTAACATAAATACAGCAGTAAGAAGAGGTAATACAAAAGTGTGTAAACTATAAAAACGAGTCAAAGTGGATTGTCCCACACTAGCACTTCCGCGTAATAACTCTACCAGGGGCGAGCCTATTACAGGAATAGCGTCTGGTACGCCTGTTACAATTTTTACTGCCCAATAACCAATTTGGTCCCGAGGTAAGGAATAACCAGTTACACCAAAAGATGCGGTCAATACACCCAAAACCACACCTGTAACCCAAGTCAATTCGCGAGGTTTTTTAAAGCCACCGGTTAGATACACACGAAATACGTGTAGGATCATCATTAGGACCATCATACTTGCCGACCATCGATGAACCGATCGGATTAACCAACCAAAATTAGCTTCAGTCATTATATATTGAACAGAAGCAAAAGCCTCTGTAACGGTCGGACGATAATAAAAAGTCATAGCAAACCCTGTAGCTACTTGTACTAAAAAACAAGTAAGCGTAATTCCTCCTAGACAATAAAATATGTTGACGTGAGGAGGAACATATTTACTAGTTATATCATCGGCAATTGCCTGAATCTCAAGACGTTCTTCGAACCAATCATAGATTTTATTGAGATAGGTAAATCACGGAGACTCCCCCCCGGAGAACCGTATATGAAAATTTCATCTCATACGGCTCAAACAGAAACACACAAATACTAGTTCTAACGGATGTGTGTAATAGAAAGTTTTAAATTTCTTAATTCTATGATTCATTTTTTATGAAGATACGAAAGAATAAAAATCCGAAAACTCCTCTTTGTGGTTATAATGCCAAAAAATCAAGTCGGCTCATTCGTCTATATATTGATCGTTATAGGCCTCTTGAATCTTCTATTTACCTATTTTCTTTGTTGTTATTTATGTGTAATGCGGCTTTACTGCTGTTTTCTTTATTATTGATAGGAATTCTCTTGTTAAGACCCTATGAATTGATTAAAACCTCAGATTCATACTAGAACCACGATGATTCAATAAAACCCTTTCAAACTAAGTCCCAAAATTCCCTGAGTAAGAACCGTTGGATCATCACTTATTCAATGAATAGATATAATGACTAAAAATCCAAAGAAACCTTTGTCCTTTGATCAAAATAAGCCTAAACGAAAGTTTTGTTTGAAAAAAAAAATCTTTCTATTTTTAACCTCTAACTCTTTGAAAAAAAAAAAAATTTTCGAAGTCCGGCCACGAGGTCTAACTATTAAGTATGAATCATAGTTCTAATACTTTGTAATCTATTTCATATATATATTCCGTGCTCCAGATACTAGAATGAATATCCGACGAAGTAAAACCATCTCTATCAAGATGACAGATCCATTCTCTGTACTATCCATAGGATCCATTATACCAAGTCACACACTCATATTCCGGAAATACAGAAACAAAGAAATTCCACGGTCGAACTACCAAAATAGAATGGGATAAAAATCATAAACCTAAATGCTTCATTTTGTATTGAAAAGGCTAGTTAATGGTTCTTGTGAATCTAATTCATTGAAATTCCATCCAGTAAAATGGAAGAATTATAAATCTCCAAAATAATAGATAGGAATATCGCAAAAAGAGCCATTGCGAGACCCATCAAAGGAGTAGTTCCC